TACTCCTAAGACTACGAATAGTAAAATGTCCGATATAAAAACCGACGTTACTTTAATGCGCTATTCACAACAATCAGACTTTCGGCGCGGTATAATCAAAGGTTCTATGCGGGCTCAAAGGCGTAAAGTGGTTATTTTCGAATTATTTCAAGCAAATGTGAAGTCTCCCCTTTTTTTGGAGAGACGACAAAAATCCCCTCCCTTTTATTTTAATATTTCCGGGTTGATTAAACGAATTTTTAAAAATGGGTTGGATAAAGGGGAAGGATTCAAAATTGTAGAGTATACAAAAGAACAAACAAAAAGAGAAGAAAAACAAGAAACCAACAAAAGAAAGGAAAAAGCACGAATAAAAATCTCAGAGGATTGGAATCGTATTCCATTTGCGCAAGGAATAAGAGGTTGCGTGTTAATAACTCAATCTATTTTTAGAAAATATATTCTATTACCTTCATTGATAATTGCCAAAAATGTTGGACGTATATTCCTATTGCAACGTCCTGAATGGGCTGAGGATTTCCAAGAATGGAATAAAGAGATTTATATTAAATGCACCTATAATGGTATTCCATTATCCGAAACCGAATTTCCAAAAAATTGGTTGACAGAAGGTATTCAAATAAAAATCGTATTTCCTTTCTGTCTGAAACCTTGGCACAAATCGAAACTACAATCCTCTCAGAAAGATCTAATGAAAAAGACAAAAGAAAAAGGTGATTCTTGTTTTTTAACAGTTTGGGGAATGGAAACGGAACTCCCCTTTTGTTCACCCCGAAAAAAACCTTCCTTTTTTAAACCCATTTTAAAGGAATTCGCAAAAAAAATTGGAGAATTTAAAAAGAAGTTTTTTCGAGTTCTAACAATTTTCAAAGTAAAAACAAAATTACTTCGAAAAGTTTCAAAAGAAACAAAAAAATGGGTTATAAAAAGTGTTTTTTTTAGAAAAAGAATAATAAAAGAACTTTCAAAAGTAAATCCAATTCTATTATTCAGATTAAGAGAAGTCGGAGTCGATAAATCAAGCGAAATTAAAGAAGAAAAAGATTCCCTAATAAACAATCAAATGATTCACGAATCATTTAGTCAAATTCAAATTGCATCTCCGAGTTGGACAAACTCTTCGTTGACAGAAAAAAAAATGAAGGATCTGGCTGATAGAACAAGTACAATTCGAAATCAAATAGAAAGAATCACAAAAGAGAAAAAAAAAGTAACTCCAAGAATAAATAATCTTAGTCCTACAAGTTATAATGCTAAAAAATTAGAAAAACAGCAAATGTTTAAAATGTTAAAAAGAAGAAATGCTCGATTAATCTGTAAATTATCCCCTTTTGTAAAATTTTTCATTGAAAAAACATACACGGATATATTTTTATATATCATTAATATTGCCAGAATAAATACAAAACTTTTTCTTAAATTAACAAAAAAAATTATTGATAAATCCATTTACAATAATGAAAGAAAACAAGAAAGAATTAATCAAAAAAAGAAAACTGCAATTCCGTCTATTTCGAGTATAATTCTAAGAAAGGAACTTGAGAATATTAGTAATATTAAAGTAAATTCACATATTTTTTATGACTTATCCTACGTACCACAACCATATGTATTTTATAAATTAGGAAAAATCCAAGTTATTAACTCGTTAAGATTTGTTCTTCAATATCAACGAATCCCCTTTTTCCTTAAGGCTAAAATAAAGGATTCTTTTGAAACACAAGGAATGCTTGATTCGAAATCAGCAGATAACAAACTTCCGAGTTATGAAATAAATCCATGGAAAAGCTGGTTAAGAGGACATTATCAATACCATTTATCTCAGATTGGATGGTCTAGATTAATACCAGAAAAATGGCGAAATACATTTCGTCAGCATCGTATAGCTAAAAAGGCAAATTTTAGCAAACGGCATTCATATGAAAAAAAACCATTAATGAATTCCAAAAAACAAAAAAAAATTGAAGTATATTCATTATCTAATCAAAAAGATAATTTTCTAAAATACTATCGATCTGATCTTTTAGCATATAAATTTATTCATTATGAAAAGAAAACGGAATGCTTTTTTTATGGATCTCCCCTTCAAGGAAATACGAACCAAGAAATTTATTATAACACGCCTAAAAAAAACTTTTTTGATATGCTGAGGAACATCCCTATTAAAAATGATCTAGGAAAGATCCATATGGAAAAACCGGCCGATAGAAAATATTTTGATTGGAAAATTTTGCAATTTGATCTTATACAAAAAGTCGATATTGAGGCCTGGATCATAATCGATACCAATAGGAATCAAAATACTCAAATTCGTACTAAAAATTCTCAAATAATTTCTAAAAAAGATTTTTTTTATCTTAAGATCCCAGAGATCAATTTACCAAACTCTCACAAGGGGTTTTACGATTGGATGGGAATGAATGAAAAAATGCTAAAGCATCCCATATCCAATCTGGAACTTTGGTTCTTCCCAGAATTTTTGTTAATTTATAAGACATATAAAATGAAACCTTGGTTTATACCAAACAAATTACTTCTTTTAAATTTAAATAGAAGTGCAAATAAAAAGATCAATGAAAAGGGCAATTTTTTGATAGCATCAAATAAAAAGCATCGAAATCAAGAAGAAAAAGAACCGACAAGTCGAGGAGAGCGGAGATCCGTCCTCTCACCCCAAAAAGATATTGAAGAAAATTATGCAAGATCAAACATGAAAAAAGGGAAAAATAAAAAACAATACACGAAAGCAGAACTCCATTTGTTCATGAAACGTTATTTGCTTTTTCAATTGCGATGGGATGAGACTTTGAATGAAAGAATGATCAATAATATCAATGTATATTGTCTCCTGCGTAAACTGATAGATTCACCAAAAATTACTCTATCCTCGATTCAAAAGAAACAAATGAGTTTGGATATAATGATGATTAATAATAATTTAACTCTTTCAGAATTTATGAAGAAGGGAGTATTGATTCTAGAACCCATTCGTTTGTCTGAACAAAAAGATGGGCAATTTATTATGTATCAAACCGTGGGTATTTCGTTGGTTCATAAGAATAAGCATCAAAAATACCAAGAGCAAGGACATGCTTCTAACAATAATTTTGATTTACTTGTTCCCGAACATATTTTATCCTTTAGACGTCGTCGAAAATTGAGAATTCTGATTTGTTTCAATTCAAAAAAGAGAAATTATATAGATCCAAATCCGGTATTTTGTAACGTAAAAAACAGCAGCCAAGTTTTACATGACAATAACCATCTTGATAGAGATAAAAATCAATTAATGAAATTAAAGCTCTTTCTTTGGCCTAATTATCGATTAGAAGATTTAGCTTGTATGAATCGTTATTGGTTTGATACCAATAATGGCAGCCGTTTCGGTATGTTAAGGATACAGATGTATCCACGATTGAAAATTTTTTGATAATACACTTTTCTGTATATCCTATACCCTATATATATAATAGGGTATATGAAAGCAAACAAATACACAGATCAGATGTCTTATCTCACATTTCATTCTAGTATCCAATATCAAATGAATAATGTCTGAATTCGATCTCGAAATGAATGAACGGAACCTTCTTTATTTTAGGTCTAAATTCTTCGATCCAAAAATGTACCAACCTTTTCTATTCCTATAGAAAACCAATTCAAAATGGAATGGATTGATTTGAATTCGGGAAATTAGGAGTTCATAAATAAATTTTGATTAGATTCTTGTATATACCACATTCAAATTAATGGCATTATTATTACTGATCGGTAAAATCCATATCTGTAAAAAGGGCAAGGGGCGTTTTTTTATGGTCAAAAATTCATCGATTTCGGTTATTTCTCAAAAAGAAAACAAAGAAACCAGGGGGTCTGTTGAATTTCAAGTATTCAGTTTCACCACTAAAATAAGGAAACTCACTTCACATTTGGAATTGCACAAAAAAGACTTTTCATCTCAGCGAGGTTTGCGAAAAATTTTGGGAAAACGTCAACGACTGCTGGCCTATTTGTCAAAAATAAATAGGGGGCGCTATAAAGAATTAATTGGGGAGTTGGATATTCGAGAGATAAAAACTCGTTAATTTGAAGCGTGAGACTGTTTGAGCTTAGTCGTTTAAATTTTGATGAACTTCTTTCTTTTTACTTTCAGCAATGCATGGAAGAATGACTCGAGAAAAACTTATGATTCCACCAACTACAAGAAAAGACCTCATGATAGTCAATATGGGCCCTCACCACCCATCAATGCATGGTGTTCTTCGACTGATCGTTACTCTCGATGGTGAAGATGTTATTAACTGTGAACCAGTATTGGGTTATTTACATAGAGGGATGGAGAAAATTGCGGAAAATCGAACAATTATACAATATTTGCCTTATGTAACACGTTGGGATTATTTAGCTACTATGTTCACAGAAGCAATAACCGTAAACGGGCCCGAACAGCTAGGCAATATTCAAGTACCTAAAAGGGCTAGCTATATCAGAGCTATTATGTTGGAGTTGAGTCGTATCGCTTCCCATTTGTTATGGCTTGGTCCTTTTATGGCAGATATTGGGGCGCAGACTCCTTTCTTCTATATTTTTAGAGAACGAGAATTGATATATGACCTATTTGAAGCGGCTACCGGCATGCGCATGATGCATAATTTTTTTCGTATCGGAGGAGTCGCTGCTGATCTACCTCATGGCTGGATAGATAAATGTTTGGATTTTTGCGATTATTTTTTAACCGGGGTTGCTGAATATCAAAAGCTTATTACACGGAATCCTATTTTTTTAGAACGGGTTGAGGGCGTAGGCATTATTGGCGGAGAAGAGGCACTAAACTGGGGTTTATCGGGACCAACGCTACGAGCTTCCGGAATACAATGGGATCTTCGTAAAGTTGATCGTTATGAGTGTTACGAAGAATTTGATTGGGAGATTCAATGGCAAAAAGAGGGGGATTCATTAGCTCGGTATTTAGTACGAATTGGCGAAATGACAGAATCTAT